GAGACATGCCGCCGCTTTCATTCGGAAAGGTGGAATTTAGGACGAAAATCGACCGTTTCAGTAACGGAAAGTACATAGAAAAGTGATCGGAAGGAGGACAGATAGATATATGGGATGGATCCACTTATATTGAATTGTAGAGACATAAATGATAAAATCGTTTTTGATTGGACCAAAAAGCAAAGATGAGAAAAGACTTTTTCGAGATAGCAATAAGTCTCTACTAAATTCAATAGTGCCGGTAGAAATAAAAGACAAGTAGGAAGGACATCACAGTGAGATCCTAATCTCAAAGGGGGATATGGCGAAATTGGTAGACGCTACGGACTTAATTGGATTGAGCCTTGGTAGGGAAACTTACTAAGTGAGAACTTTCAAATTCAGAGAAACCCTGGAATTAACAAAAATGGGCAATTCTGAGCCAAATCCCGTTTTCTGAAAACAAAGAAAGGTTCGGAAAGCGAGGATAGGTGCAGAGACTCAATGGAAGCTGTTCTAACAAATGGAGTTGATTGTCTTACGTTGGTAAAGGAATCTTTCTCTTGAAACTTCAGAAAGAGTGAAGGATAACCCTATATAATATACATAGATAAGGTATGCGTACTGAAATACTATAAAATATCAAATGATTAATGACGACTCGAATCTGTATTTGTTATATGAAAAATGGAAGAATTCTTGTGAATCGATTCAGATTGAAGAATAAAGAGACAAATCATTCACTCCAGAGTCTGATAGATCTTTTGAAGAATTGAGTCATTGGACGAGAATAAAGATAGAGTCCCATTCTACATGTCAATATTGGCAACAATGCAATTTATAGTAAGAGGAAAATCCGTCGATTTTAGAAATCGTGAGGGTTCAAGTCCCTCTATCCCCAAAGAGTCCATTTCGCTGTCTAACGCTTGAGTCTATCCTTTTCTTTATATTGATCCTTTTTTTCGTTAGCGCTTCCAAATTCCTCCTCTTTCCCATTCCCATTCCCCTACGCTTTTTCAAACCACTCTGAGCGGAAAGGTTTTTCTCTTCTCACGAGTTTTGTGGGATAGATTATACGTGTACAAATGAACATCTTTGAGCAAGGAATCCCCATTTGAATTTGAATGATTCACAATGGAGATTTTTATTCAGCCGGAAACTTACTAAGTTGTTCTTTTGACGATCCAATAAATTCCGGGACCTGGACGAGACTTTCTAATATCCTTTCAATTGACATATACCTAACTTCTCTAGTAAAATGAGGATGCAGTATCGGGAATAGTCGGGATAGCTCAGCTGGTAGAGCAGAGGACTGAAAATCCTCGTGTCACCAGTTCAAATCTGGTTCCTGACACACGATTCATTTGGCTGAGCCTCTATAAAGTAATTGATATGAATCGAGATACATTTTGATTAAATTCATAAAGAGTCTAGATCATAATACATATTAGCCCTATCAGTTTTTAGAGAGATATCCCATCTATTTTGATTTGATAGATGGGTAAAGACTTTCTTAGACAAAGTATCTAAGAAATGAGACTCTAGATTTCTATTCTTTTGAGTTGATTTATCCTTTCCTTCAAAAAAAAACGAATAGAAATCTAATCCGATATCCTTTCATTCCCTTGTATTTTTTTTTCAAATTCTATTTTTGCATTGCCTCCTACATTACATGACTTTATTAGAGTCCGTCTAAGTGATGTGCGCACGACAACGTTCATGATGCAGAACTCATTTGGTTCATCCTATTGGCTTGGATCATCCTAAATAAGTATCTTTCAAAGTTGAGAATCCCAATGAAGCCCTAAGTGTCTGGTCTTGTTTGTTATCCTAGCCAGACTACAAATGAGACCTAAATTCCTATGTTTCACCGAGAACAGAGCCTGGAATCTATAGAATTCTAGAAGTGAAGATCCATGTTTTATCATTCAATGAGCATCTTGGATTTCATAAAATTTGGGGGCAATATAATCTTTACGCAAAGGCCACCCTATCCAACTTTCAGGCATTAAAATACGTTTCAAACGCGGATGATTAGAATAAGAGATTCCCACCATATCGTAGGATTCCCGTTCTTGAAAATCCACACTTTTCCAAACCCAGAAAACAGACGGAATTCGCGGATCCCTCCTCGAGGCAAATACTTTTATACATACCTCTTCGGGTTGATCCACGCCATACTTTATTCTCGTAAGATGATACACACTAGCTAACAGTCCGCCGGGTGCTACATCATAGGCACACTGGGAGCGTAGATAATTGTAACCATATACATAAAAAATGACAGCAATGGAATGCCAATCCTCGGCCTTTATTTGGAAAGTCTCTATTCCGTGGTAATCAAAGCCCAAAGATCTATAAATTAGCCCGTGCTTGACTAGCCAAGCAGACAAATGACCCTGCATTTTTTTCTCTCTCCCGCTTTTTGTATAAGTATTTCACACATTTCTGATGAAATTTATGACGATTGAGCCATGACTTTTGATTTGGTTTTATTCTGTACAAAAGAATCTTGTCTAAT